ATAACCAATAAAAGAAATATCAAACAAGGATCCTATCCCTTTTTTAGACCCCTTGTAATGAAGAATCTTTTTTTTTTTTCTTATTTTCATTTATAATTTATATAAGAAAAAAATTTAATTTAGACTAGAATTTAAGTTCTCTCAAAAAAAAAGCAAACACTTAAAAAAATAAAAAATTATAATAATAATAATGAATTTGAGACACTATTAGCTTTTTTGTACCAGGACTCGTCTTTTTTATGATTTACTTTTATTATTCTTACAAGAAAACAATAAAAGTAAATCATAAAAAAAAAAACAAAAGAAAGGTATTTTAGAACTTAACCCCTTAATGTCCGTTTTTCATCTATTTTTTTTTTCTTTTTGGGTTTTTTGTAACCAATGGAAATGTAAAAGAAAAAGAAAAGCGGTCAGATGAGACTTCGTTAGATGATTGATTGTACAAGGAAAACTTTAGTTCATGGTAAAAAAGAATGATATCTTGATTAGATCACGAATTCTATAATATATTTTTTTATTCAGTTAATATATTTTTTTATTCAGTATGGATAAAAGATTCTCCTATGTTATACTATTCAATTTGCGACGGCGAATTGATATGAGAGTTCATATATTGTTATTCATGATATTAATCCGATTCAATATCATCAAAATGGAATACATTCCATTGAATTTACAGGTGACATTTTTATCATCTCTATGGGATTAAATCCCGAGTTATTGCGAACTAAAAAAACGATGAAATTATGGAAGTAAATATTCTTGCATTTATTGCTACTGCGCTCTTCATTCTAGTTCCTACTGCTTTTCTACTTATCATTTATGTAAAAACGGTCAGCCAAAATGATTAGTTTGACTGAAAATTGACTTCTTCGTTCTTTATTAATGAATGAAAAATGGAAAAAAGTATTCCAATTTCGTTTCTTAACTGAAAAAAAAGCAGGCTAGAATCATCAGTATTCGATTCGATTTGATAGCAGTATGGTAGAAAGAAATTTTTCTTTCTACCATACTATATTATTAGATAATTCGTTTTTTTTGTCGTGTATAAAATTGTACTATACTAAAGATACAGACTTAATATATATAATATTTAATTTTATTTAATATTGACTAATCTATAATATGTATCCCCATATATGTTATGTACATATTGATGCTAATTCTATTGTTTTGCTACATCTATTTGATCGAGTTGTATTGATATTGATTCTGATCAATCCGAAATAATCGAAAGGTAACTCTTACTTTTATTTTACAGGTCAAATTATTAGATTTCGAATTATTTCAAAAAAATCCTAGTATCCGCCAAAAGAATCAAAGAAAGAAACAAAGGTATGTATCAATTTAATAATTTTTTTAGCATTATCAACCCAAGAAAAAAGTCATTTAAAAAAAGTCATTTAATTGATCGACTGGTTGATATCAAACGAGTTCTATGGTATGGAAACTTCATCGAATTTCTAAAAAAAAAATTTCGTACATTATTTTAATTTAACACTTAAACCAGGATATGAAATGAGTCGATAAAGCACAAATCCATTTGATAAAACAAGCTATAAGTGTCCAATCTGCAATCAAGATCTTATGATGTGTATATTTTTTGTTGAACAAGAACTATGCCTATGTTCTTTCCTCTAGAAAGTACGTATCTTATTATTATTCTACTAAATAAGAGAACGGCTTTATCATGGATTTTTTTTTTGAGGAGAAAGCAAAACATAAAGAAACGTCCTCTTATTCCCCATTGTCCCTATATAATTTGGATCAGAGCCCGTTCGGTTAAATTTAAGAAAAAGGCGTTTGAAATAAATTTCCTATTATCTAAAATTTCTTTTCAAAAAATAGGGCATTTTAAAAGTATCTGTTTGATTGCCATTAGTATCTTTAAAAACACTTTACGGAGTGATCCATAAAATAATTGATAAGGTTTGATTCCTCAACTAAAAACTCAATTAGTTAAAATTAGCTAAGTTAAGTCGTATTTCTAGAGTCCACTTCTTCCCCATACTACAAGTGAAAGAGAAAATGTAAAGACTACCATTAAAGCAGCCCAAGCGAGACTTACAATATCCATGTGAATTTTGTCCCCTATTTCTATGAATATGAAGGAATTATTCCATTATTGTTTACTAATAATAGTGAAATCAATGGTACAGAGTCAAAAAATTGTCGGAATATTTCTTAATTTAATCAACCAATCCAAAAAATTCACATACATATAACATATAAAAAATTCCTACATGATTTTATTTCATCGGTTACTGAAAAGAAGTTTTGTCAATCCAACCTTAATTGAAAACCTGAGTACTAAGAGATTCTTTTGAGTTTGTATACAAATTATATCCTTCTGCAATTACTAACTACTAATTAGTTAGGATAGAACTTCGCACCGAATTGGCTCCAATAGGAGTGTAAGGGTTATCAAAACTTCTCGATTCCTTACACTCCTATTGCTTACTACTTACTAAAGCCTTGAATTCTAGATACAAAGATTTACAGCCCACTAGATGCTTAGAATCAAGTCCGTATCAAGAGACCCTAAGGTATTAGGATATTTCCTTTTTTTTTTTTTAGAATCAGGCGACACCCGGATTTGAACTGGGGAATAAAGGATTTGCAGTCCTCCGCCTTACCACTCGGCCATGCCGCCAAAAATATATATATGCAAAGATTACCTTTTGGGGGTGGATTAATGACCTTTTTTATTGTACTTGCGTTTTGAATCACATTTCCTTCATTTTCTTCCTACTAACAAAAAGCTTTTTTTTATCCATACCAAAAACTATAGACTTTCAGTCACAAAAGTAAAAAGTCATAATAAATTGGAACCATTAACTATTTTGGAATTCATGAACGAGTCTTAGATTCTGACTTCAAATCATGTTTCCTTAATGACATAATAAAATCCAAATGGTAAATAATAATTATTATTGCGTCTTTTCAATAAAATAAAATATTGATTTCTATTTTCATTTTGATTTTTCTCAATTTCAATTATAACAACAATTATGCATATATGTAAACCCCGGAACCATAACAGAAATTACCCAGCCAATTGCGTATCTTATATACGATATATAGATATCGGGGCACATATTTAAATTGATTATTTACTAACTATAACCCGCTTTGCTTTACAATATAAGCGTCTATTACGAATTCTACGAATATAGTACTAATTTATATCTTTTCTCCGCAAATCGGTTTTTTTAACAAAAAACCGAAAAAGCATTAAGTAATAAAAAAACTCTATATTGTTTTTCATTATTCTTATCTCGGTGAAGGGATCAAATCCTGTGATCTGTTTCTTTTTTAGTATCCAATCGGAGTAATATCATAATAATGGTAGAAATGGAATCGAATTAAAGAAATCTAATTAAGCAGCATAATTCTTTTTAAAATAATGTTTTATCAACCTCTTTCCTCTTGTATCTATTGCAAATTTCAATTTGAGTATGAGTAGCAAAATTTTTGTATTCCTCCGTTCATACGTATTTCATATATTCCATATATATGGAATGTATGTGTAAAATTTTATGTGATTTAGTAAACAGAATATAAATTCCATCCGAGCTAGATCGATCGATATTATTCAATAAAGAATGATCAAAAATTGGGATTTTTAAACAAATGAGGAATTGGGTTCAAATGTTACGAGCGGGAAATGCACTGATGTCTACAATACCCGGGTTTAATCAGATACAATTTGAAGGATTTGGTCGGTTCATTGATCAGGGCTTACCGGAAGAGCTTTATAAGTTTCCAAAAATTGAAGATACAGATCAAGAAATTGAATTTCAATTATTTGTGGAAACATATCAATTGGTAGAACCCGTGATAAAAGAAAAGGATGCTGTGTATAAATCACTTACATATTCTTCTGAATTATATGTATCCGCAGGATTAATTTGGAAAACCGGCAGGGAGATGCACGAACAAACAATTTTGATTGGAAACATTCCGCTAATGAATTCCCTGGGAACTTTTATAGTAAATGGAATATACAGAATTGTGATCAATCAAATATTGCAAAGCCCCGGTATTTATTACCGGTCGGATTTGGACCATAACGGAATTTCGGTCTATACCGGCACCATAATATCAGATTGGGGAGGAAGATCAGAATTAGAGATTGATAGAAAAGCAAGGATATGGGCTCGTGTAAGTAGGAAACAGAAAATATCTATTCTAGTTCTATCATCAGCTATGGGTTCGAATCTAAAAGAAATTCTGGATAATGTTTGCTACCCGGAAATTTTATTGTCTTTCTTGAATGATAAAGAGAAACAAAATTTTGGGTCAAAGAAAAATGCCATTTTGGAGTTTTATCAACAATTTGCTTGTGTAGGGGGGGACCCGGTATTTTCGGAATCTTTATGTAAAGAATTACAAAAAAAATTCTTTCAACAAAAATGCGAATTAGGAAGGATTGGTCGACGAAATATGAACCGTCGACTGAATCTTGATATACCCCAAAACACTACGTTTTTGTTACCGCGTGATATATTGGCAGCTACGGATCATTTGATTGGAATGAAATTTGGAATGGGTACACTTGATGATATGAATCATTTGAAAAATAAACGTATTCGCTCTGTAGCAGATCTCTTACAAGATCAATTCGGATTGGCTCTGGTTCGTTTAGAAAATGTGGTTCGAGGAACTATATGTGGAGCAATTCGGCATAAATTAATACCGACTCCTCATAATTTGGTAACTTCAACTCCATTAACAACGACTTATGAATCTTTTTTTGGATTACACCCATTATCTCAAGTTTTGGATCGAACTAATCCATTGACACAAATAGTTCAGGGACGAAAATTGAGTTATTTGGGACCTGGAGGATTGACAGGGCGAACGGCTAGTTTTCGGATACGAGATATCCATCCTAGTCACTACGGGCGTATTTGCCCAATTGACACGTCTGAAGGAATTAATGTTGGACTTATTGGATCCTTAGCAATTCATGCAAGAATTGGTCTTTGGGGGTCTATAGAAAGTCCTTTTTATAAAATTTCTGAGAGATCAACAAGGGTACAGATGCTTTTTTTATCACCAAGTAGGGATGAATACTATAAGGTCTCTACAGGAAATTCCTTGGCCCTGAATCAAGGTATTCAGGAAGAACAGGTTGTTCCGGCTCGATACCGTCAAGAATTCCTGACTATTGCGTGGGAACAGGCTCATCTTCGAAGTATTTTTCCCTTCCAATATTTTTCTATTGGAGCTTCCCTCATTCCTTTTATCGAGCACAACGATGCAAATCGAGCTTTAATGAGTTCTAATATGCAACGTCAAGCAGTTCCGCTTTCTCAGTCCGAGAAATGCATTGTTGGAACCGGGTTGGAACGTCAAGTGGCCCTAGATTCAGGGGTTCTCGCTATAGCCGAACATGAGGGAAAGATCATTTATACCGATACTGATAAGATCATTTTATCAAGTAATGGGGATACTCAAAGCATTCCATTAGTTCTGTATCAACGTTCCAACAAAAATACTTGTATGCACCAAAAACCCCGGATTCCGGGGAGTAAATGCATTAAAAAGGGACAAATTTTAGCAGATGGTGCCGCTACAGTTGGGGGCGAACTAGCTTTAGGAAAAAATGTATTAGTGGCTTATATGCCGTGGGAAGGTTACAATTTTGAAGATGCGATACTCATTAGTGAGCGTCTTGTTTATGAAGATATTTATACTTCTTTTCATATACGGAAATATGAAATTCAGACTTATGTGACAAGTCAAGGACCCGAAAGGGTCACGAGTGAAATACCGCATTTAGAAGCCCATTTACTCCGCAATTTAGACAAAAATGGAATTGTGGGGTTGGGATCATGGGTAGAAACAGGTGATATTTTGGTAGGTAAATTAACACCCCAGATGGCAAAAGAATCTTCGTATGCCCCTGAAGATAGATTATTACGAGCCATACTTGGCATTCAAGTATCCACATCCAAAGAAACTTGTCTAAAACTCCCTATAGGTGGTAGGGGTCGAGTTATTGATGTGAGATGGATCCAGAAAAAAGGGGGCTCTAGCTATAATCCAGAAACAATTCATGTATATATTTTACAGAAACGTGAAATAAAAGTTGGCGATAAAGTAGCCGGAAGACATGGAAATAAAGGTATCATTTCCAAAATTTTGCCTAGACAAGATATGCCTTATTTGCAAGACGGAAGACCCGTTGATATGGTCTTTAACCCATTAGGAGTACCCTCACGAATGAATGTAGGACAGATATTTGAATGTTCGCTCGGGTTAGCAGGAGGTCTGCTAGATAGACATTATCGAATAACACCTTTTGATGAGAGATATGAACACGAGGCTTCGAGAAAACTAGTGTTTTCTGAATTATATCAAGCCAGTAAACAAACAGCGAAGCCGTGGATATTTGAACCCGAGTATCCGGGAAAGAGTCGAATATTTGATGGAAGAACAGGGGATCCTTTTGAACAACCGGTTATAATAGGAAATCCTTATATATTGAAATTAATTCATCAAGTTGATGATAAAATCCATGGACGTTCTAGTGGACATTATGCACTTGTTACACAACAACCCCTTCGAGGAAGAGCCAAGCAAGGAGGACAGCGCGTAGGAGAAATGGAAGTTTGGGCTCTAGAAGGATTTGGTGTTGCTCATATTTTACAAGAGATGCTTACTTATAAATCGGATCATATTAAAGCTCGCCAGGAAGTACTTGGTACTACGATCATTGGGGGAACAATACCTAACCCCGAAGATACTCCAGAATCTTTTCGACTGCTCGTTCGAGAACTACGATCTTTGGCTCTGGAACTGAATCATTTCCTTGTATCTGAGAAAACCTTCCAGATTAATAGGATGGAAGCTTAATCGGAATAAATTAGAATTTTTCTTCTATGATCGATCAGTATAAACATCAACAACTCAGAATTGGATTAGTTTCGCCTAAACAAATAAGTGCTTGGGCCACAAAAATCCTACCTAATCGAGAGATAGTTGGAGAGGTGACAAAACCTTATACTTTTCATTACAAAACCAATAAACCAGAAAAAGATGGATTATTTTGTGAAAGAATTTTTGGGCCGATAAAAAGCGGAATTTGCGCTTGTGGCAATTATCGAGTAATCAGAAATGAAAAAGAAGACCCAAAATTTTGTGAACAATGCGGAGTCGAATTTGTTGATTCTCGAATACGAAGGTATCAAATGGGCTATATAAAATTGGCATGCCCGGTAACCCACGTGTGGTATTTGAAACGTCTTCCTAGTTATATCGCGAATTTTTTAGATAAACCTCTTAAAGAATTAGAGGGCCTAGTATACTGCGATGTGTGATTTGATCGAAATTATGATTTTACAGATTCGGAATGAGAAACTGTCATCCCATTCAATCCAAGGGGGATGCCCTGGCTCTGATATGTCTCTTGGGAGGAGTAACATGAAGCTCAGAATTATGGGTGTATTCAATACTTCCAAATAAAAGGGGAATTGATCCATGGTCGATTTC